ATATTTAATTGTATTGATTGACAAGAATTCCGCGCTTTTTACCAACTTGATGGTAAGGAATCTCTAGATCTAGAAATTCATTTCGAATAATTGAACCTTTTCAAACTGTTTCTTTTTAAGAACCAAAAAAATTTGTGCCAAAATAACAGATGCCAAGAAGAACAAAAGGCCTTGGACGCGTAATGGATCTTGAAGCACTATTTCTGCATCTCCCTGACCAAACCCCCCTACATTAGGATTGCTTGTTAATGGTTGATCAAGCTTGATGGATTCACCCTCTGAAACAAGAAGTTCTGGTCCTGGAGGTATAATATCAACCACTTGGTGTCCATCCGATGCATCAACTATGGTTATTTCATATCCTCCTTTTTCTTTACGTACTATTCTGCTTACTATACCTGCGGATGTAGCATTATAGACCGTATTGTTACTCTTGCTCCCATCAGGATAAATCTGACCCCTTCCCCGGTTCCCTCCTACATATATGGGATATTTTAAGAAGTGAACATCTTTCTTCGTAGCAGGGTCGGGGGAAAGAATGGGAAAGACGATTTCACTATATTTCTGACCTGGAACAGGACCTATCACAAGAATATTTCTTTTATTGGGACGATAACTCTGAAAAGACAGATTTCCTATCTTTTCTTTCACCTCGGGAGAAATACGATCGGGGGGGGCTAATTCGAATCCCTCGGGTAAAATAAGAACAGCCCCCACATTCAAAGCCCCTTTTTTACCATTAGCAAGAACTTGTTTCAGTTGCTTATCATAAGGAATTCGAACAACTGCTTCAAATACAGTATCAGGAAGTACAGCTTGCGGAACTTCAATATCCACAGGCTTATTAGCTAAATGGCAATTGGCGCATACAATTCGCCCAGTTGCTTCTCGTGGATTTTCATAACCTTGCTGCGCAAAAATGGGATACGCATTTGAAATAGATGTTCGAGTTATTACATATATCATGATCGATACAGAAATAGATCGAGTCATCTGTTCCTTTACCCAAGAAAAAGTATTTCTATTTTGCATGATCCAATCATTGATCCAGGAATTTCTACAATAAATTAGATAGGTGGCTAGTATAGTTCCCTATCCGCGAGTCTGCCATTGTACCGAAATAATTCTACTAAAATAGGACGAATACCTTGAAGAGGTAGAAGTATAAAGAAAATAAGTAAAATGCTTTCTTTATACGCGAAGAAAAATTTTGATTGATATCAGGAGATCAAATAAGTTCTTCATTCATTCATTGAATGATAAATGACTACGAGCGAAGGAGATACGCGATTTAAAAAACGGAAGATCCAATATTTCACAATTGTATCTAGAATAACTGGAAAAGTGGAAACAAGACCAGATATAATTTGATCGTTATGAGCCAATCCAAAATCATTGTAGATCGAACCAATCATTAGTTCCCAACCGTGGGTCGAGTGAAATCCGATCCATAAATCAGTAACTAAAAGAATCGAAAAAGCTTTTATTGTGTCACTTAAGTTATAGAAGAATTCCTGAACCCAAGAATTAAGAATGACAAGCTTTTCATTACCCAGAATAAAATAACCACTTAGAATAGCGAAACAGATTATATTTGTCGAAAAATGCAAAATGATATGGAGATGATATTCATTGTGTGTTTTGACCAATTGTATCGTTTCCTTGTGTATTCCTATACGAAACTTTTGTATATGTGTCTCCGGGTATTCTTTTATCATTTCGTCCAACAAGAAGAGTTCTTCTAATTCTAGGAATTTTTCTAGAACATTTTTCTCTTGAATATCATTCAAAAAAGTTTCGGATTGCCTAGTATTCCACCAATTAATAATCCAAGGTTCCAGACTTTTTTGAAATGAGAGAGAGACCCACCAGGGCAAAAATACTATAGATGCAAGATATGGGAGGGAAGTCAATGCTTTCTTTTTTTTTTTCATTTTTTATCTGTGAATTGGTAATGAACTGCTTCATTTGTCAACTCTATCTGATCTGATATTTCTCTAAAGCACGAGTCCTATAACAAGGTATCGAACCTATGGATCTATTCTATTCCTATTTTTGTATAATAATTTAGTCCTTAGATCTAGAAGGAATATAGAAATAGAATAAGGGCCCCTTTTCGGATGAAAAAAAGAAAATTTATGAAATAAAAATAATAAATAATATAATAATATATATATTAAGTATATATATATAGTATTTTAGTTTAGGATTTCGGGATATCTCGATTGGGCAAATTCGAACGAATTTCATCTTCATTTGTTCCTTTCGATAAATACTCGAAAAACCTACTCGAAGTAACGAATATTATTCGGATTTCAAGACGAAAAACCCTCCCGGATCAATTCCATTAATTTTTTCGAAATGTAGTACCGTCTAACCATAGCGCAGGAATACGGTATCAATTCAAAATCTGAGGCCTAACCTAAAAAGATGAATTCTGTATTACGAAATACATATTCGGATATTTGATGAATTCATACTTAGATTAGACTCATTAGACTTTTTACTAGTATAAAAGAATTGAGTTGGGCCCTATACGCATACAAAACGGTTTTGGTATAGAAAAAAATTTCTTCTTATTGTTTATTATATTTATTATAGTTGTTCCATATACGTTCTCCTACTTTTGTTTTATTCTATGCGGATTGTTGTGCCAACGGACCGAGGAAACAGAATCTAACATGTTTTGCTCGAATGAATATTCTGAGGAAACTTCAATTGTATTAAAAAGGAAATTAGCAAGCTCCTTCCATTATGCGAAGAAAACATTCATTCTTCGTTCGGTTCATTTCAAAATACTTCAATTGGTACGCGCAAGAAATAGGCCAATTCCGCCGCTTTTTGCTCAATTTCTCGTGGAGTCAAATTCTCATCAGTACGAGTCAAGGGAATGGTTCCTTGGCCTCTGATTTCCATATAAAGAATACGACGAGGAAAAAGACCCTCTTTAACCTCCATTCTGATTGATTGGATATCCTTCATAAAGAAACGAAGGAAGATGCGACGATTTATTCCGGGGAATCCCCAACGAAAAATACACATTATTCCTTCTTTTCTATCAAATCGGTCATAACCACTACCGACATTCCATGAAATTGTGCACCACAAATAGGAACTAATGAATAGACCCGCGATCCCATAGAAAGACATCACGATCCCTTGTGGAAAAAAAACGATTTGCTGAGATGGAAATCCGGGTATCAGATTCCTACCAAGATAACTGGAAGTTCCAACCACTAAGAATCCTAATGAACCTAAAAAAAGGATACAGGCCCAGCAAAAATTACTTGCTTTTCGAGACCCTGTTATAAGTTCTATCCATATATGTTCTGATCGCCAGTTCATACTATACTAGATCCCGTTGCATTCGATTGGAATTGAGAAAAAAATTTGACTTTACTTTTCTTCTTGATGCCGAAGTAACTTTCATCAACTAGCACTATTCTGATATGAACCATTAGGAGTAATTGGTTAGATACATTGACTTTCTATTATAAAAATATTCGCCGAGCCTTTTTAACCAGATATGCCCGCATATAACTGCATTTATGCGGATATCATGCATTCGCATGCATAACAGTTCTTTCATTTGTGTTCGGAAAAAGTCACATATCGTACCATATTACACTAAACAATTTTCGGTACCAAATAAATATCTGTATTATGATTCCGTGTTGAAATAAATTGATGAAATTTGGTCCCGTCGGATCTAGACAATCTTATTTTTTTGGACATGAAGAAATAAAGAAGCCATTGCAATCGCCGGAAATACTAGACCCACTAAAGGGACAAAAATAGAGGGTAAGTTAAGATCTGTCATAGAATGGGTACCTCGATTTAATATTTGTACCTATTATAAAGATATCTTATGATAAGTATATCTATTATAAACTATTATAAATAAACTATTATAAATAATATTAAGTAGTTAATAAGTGCAAGGAATGAGAACTAAATGAAGTGTACCTATTCATCTTTCTACACGAATATGTATGATATTCCGCTTTAAGAAATTTTATTATTCTCCCATCCTTATATTCTTTCTATCTATCTTTCTAATTCTAATAAAATAGAAAGTTTTTTATTAAAATTAAAGAGTTTATTATAATATAAGTTCGCGACTCTAACTAAACTAATTCAATCCAACAAAAAAGGATTCCTAGTAAAAAATGGGAGTTCTTGGTAGACATAGTAGACATAGAAATCGCTTCTATTCTATATTTATTTTCATTTTATTTCGATATTTTTTTTTTTTGAATTTTTATTCAAAGGAAAGAAACCATGGAGCTGAAATAACTCACTCAGAACACCTTTTAAAAGATTACGCGGTACGATTGGGTCGAATAAGCCCTTATGGAATAAATACTCAGCCGCTTGTGAACCGTCAGGTACTGTTTTATTCAATGTTTGTTCAATCACTCTTTTACCCGCAAAAGCAATGTAGGCATTGGGTTCAGCAATAATAACATCTCCCAACATACCAAAACTGGCAGTTACTCCACCAGTTGTAGGAGATGTAAGAATTGATACATAGAATAACTTTTTATTTGATTGATAATTATATGAAGCAGAAGATATTTTAGCCATTTGCATCAAGCTCAAACTTCCTTCTTGCATGCGTGCTCCTCCAGAAGCACACACAATAATGACAGGTAGAGATCGATTAGTAGCATACTCGATCAAACGGGTGATTTTCTCGCCTACTACAGATCCCATACTACCCCCCATGAACTGAAAATCCATAACCCCAATTGCTATGGGAATACCATTTAGTTGACCTATGCCTGTTTGAACAGCTTCAGTTAAACCTGTCCTTCTTTGATAAGAATCGATACGATCTCTATAAGGTTCCTCCTCGGAATGAAATTCAATGGGGTCCGTGGAGACCATATCTTCATCCATAGGATCCCAAGTGCCCGGATCAATCAAAAGTTCGATTCTATCTGAACTACTCATTTGCAAATGATATCCACACTGTTCACAAATATGCATTTTTGACC